ATATATTTTTTATATTATATAAAAAAATTAATGTCATTGGCATAGAAAGTCTTTAAACGAAATTTATTTATTTATATATATATATATTAAATTTTTAATATAATTTTTAATTTTATAATAAATTAAATATTTAAATAATTATTAATATATATATATATATAAATTATTAAAAAATTAATATTATATTTATAATTATTTTTCATTTACACTTATTATTGATCGTTTATTATTAAATTATATTTATAACCATATTATGAAAAAAAATAAGAGAAAAATATTAAAATATTTATCATAAATAATAAATATTCTTAAAATAATTATTATAAATAGTAAATATCATTAAATTATTTATTATAAATAATAATTATCTTTAAAATATTATAAATAATAAATATCATTAAATATTTATTATTTATAATAAATATTTAATATAATTAATAAATATTTATTATTTATAATAAATATTTAATATAAAAAAAAAAAAAAAAAATCTGTGGAAAATTTTTTATAAATAGATAAAAATTTATGATTTGAAAATTTTATTTTAAGTTTAATTTATATGTAAATTTTTGTATGAATTTTATTGTATTTTTAAAATATAATGATTAATTTTACAGTAATTAAAATTAAAAATTTAAGAAATTAAGATTTAGTAATTTTTTAATAAATAACAAATTTTGTGCCAGCAGTTGCGGTTATACAAAAATTTAAATAAATTTTATTAATAGTAATAAATATTTAAAATTAAATTAAAAAGGAAATTATTAAGTGAAATTTTAATTTTTGTAAAAATTTATAAAAAATATATGAATTAAAAAATTTTATTAATAAACTAGGATTAGATACCCTATTATAAAAAATTAATTTTAAAATATTAAAATAGTAAATAATTTTATATTGAAACTTAAATAATTTGGCGGTATTTTAGTTCATTTAGAGGAATCTGTCTAATAATTGATAATCCACGAATAATTATATTTAATTTAAAATTTTATATATCGTTGTAAAAAATATTTTTAAAAATAAATAATATTTAAGAATTTTGAATAAAAATTAATTCAGATCAAGATGTAGATAATAATTAAAATTTAAGATGGATTACAATATAAAAATATAAATGGAAAATAATTTTGAAATAATTATTGGAAAGTGGATTTGAATGTAATTTTAAATAATTTTTTAAAATGATTAAAAATTAAAATATGTACATATTGCCCGTCACTTTCATTTTAAAATTGAAATAAGTCGTAACATAGTAGGAGTACTGGAAAGTGTTCCTAGAAAGACAAATTAGAGCTTGTTTTAAGTATTTCATTTACATTGAAAGGAAATTAATAATTAATTAATTTGAAAAGGAAAAATTAATGAGTATATAACTATAAAAAAAATTTTTAATATAAATATTTAATGGGGGTTAAAGTATTTTATAGAAAAAAATTTAAAAATTTATAGTAAAATAGTATTGTGGAAGAAATTTGAAAAATTATGATTGAAAGAAATTATATAAAAGTAAATTTAATTTATTGTATCTTGGGTATCAGAGTTTATTAAAAAATAATTTTGGGGGGAATTATTTCGAATTTTAAAGAGCTAATTAATTAAAAAAAATTAATATTATATAATTATTTTTAATAATTAATTGGAAATTAAAAGTTAAACGTTTTTAAAGATATCTAATTTTTTTGGAAAAAAATTTAATTTTAAATTATTTTAGGTTTGTAATTAATTTGTTATTTATGAAAAAATTTAATTAAATATTTTAAGGGATAAGCTTTAAATTATAATTTTATAATAAAATTAAATTTAATTGAAATTTTTAAAATTTATATTTTTTAAAAATTATAGTTTAATTATAAATAATTTCAATTATTTATAATTTAATTTTTATTTAAATTTTTACAAAAATATGATTTTTAATTATTTAAAAATTAGCAATAATGATAAAATTAGTATATAATAGTTATTAAATTAAATAATAAATTAAAAAAAAATTAAAAAAAAGGAATTCGGCAAAAATTTATATTCACTTGTTTATCAAAAACATGTCTTTTTGTTAATAATTTAAAGTCTAATCTGCCCACTGAAAATTATTTAAAGGGCTGCAGTATATTGACTGTACAAAGGTAGCATAATCACTATTCTTTTAATTGAAGACTTGCATGAATGATTTGATGAGGTATAGACTGTCTTTTTTTTATTATTAGAATTTAATTTTTTAGTTAAAAAGCTAAAATTTTTTTAAAAGACGAGAAGACCCTATAGAGTTTAATTTTTTAATTTTTATTAATATTTTGTAAAATTTTTAATTAGCATGAATTAAAAAATTTTGTTGGGGTGATAGAAAAATTTACAAAACTTTTTTTTTGGAATAATTGACATTAATTTATGATTTTTTGATCCATAATTTATGATTAAAAGATTAAATTACCTTAGGGATAACAGCGTAATTTTTTTTTTTAGCACAAATAAAAATTAAAGTTTGCGACCTCGATGTTGGATTAAGATAAAATTTAAATGTAAAAGTTTAAAATTTTGATCTGTTCGATCATTAAAATCTTACATGATCTGAGTTCAAACCGGTGTGAGCCAGGTTGGTTTCTATCTTTAAATAATTGAAATAATTTAGTACGAAAGGATCAATTATTTTAAATAATTTAATTAGTTAAGAATATCATTAATTTTTCTTGCTATTTTGGCAGAAAAATGTAATGGTTTTAGAAATCATAAATATATAAATAATTATATAAGTAGTAAATGATATTTTTTGAAAAATTTAGTATTATTTTTGGTTTATTAATTATAGTAATTGGAGTTTTGATTGGGATTGCTTTTTTAACATTATTAGAACGGAAAGTTTTAGGTTATATTCAGATTCGTAAAGGTCCAAATAAATTAGGAATTTTAGGTCTTTTGCAACCTTTTTCTGATGGAATTAAATTATTTAGAAAAGAACAAGTTTATTTAAATTATTCAAATTATATATACTATTACTATTCTCCTGTTTTTGGGTTTTTTTTATCTTTAATTATTTGAAGATTAATTCCTTATTATTTTAATTTAATTATATTTAATTTAGGAATTTTATTTTTTTTTTGTTTTATAAGAGTGGGGGTTTATATTTTATTAATAGCTGGCTGATCGTCGAATTCGAATTATTCAATATTAGGGGGGTTACGGGCTGTGGCTCAAACAATTTCTTACGAAGTTAGATTAGCTTTAATTATAGGATCTTCTTTAATTTTAATTATAGATTTTAATTTATTAAAGTTAAATTTATATCAGCAAAATATTTGATTTTTTTTTTTATTAATGCCTTTAAGAATATGCATATTTTCTTCTATATTAGCTGAAACTAATCGTACTCCTTTTGATTTTGCTGAAGGTGAAAGAGAATTAGTTTCAGGATTTAATATTGAGTATAGAAGAGGAGGATTTGCTTTAATTTTTTTAGCTGAATATTCAAGAATTTTATTTATAAGAATAATTTTTGTTTTATTGTATATAGGAGGTTATAGATTAAGTTTAATTTTTTATATAAAATTAAGATTAATTTCTTTTATATTTATTTGAGTTCGGGGGACATTACCACGATATCGTTATGATAAATTAATATATTTATGTTGAAAGATTTATTTACCAGTTTCTTTAAATATATTAATTTTATATTTAGGATTAAAAATATTTTTTATTTAATAATTATTTTTAGTATAAATTAATAGAATTTTATTCTTTCTTAAGTTTTCAAAACAAATGCTTTTACAAGCTCATTAATTAATAATTAAACATTAGTTTATCTCAAATTTTTCTAATAACAGGATTAACAATATAATAAGAAAAGTAAATAACTGTTAAAATTTGACCAATTAAAATAAAAGGTGTTTCAACTGGGCGAGCTCCAATTCAGGTTAAAAGAATAATTGTTGTAATTATACTTCAAAAAATAATTTGATTTAATGGATAAAATTGATTACCTTGAATTTTTTTATTAAAGGTAAATGGGAGAATAGTTAGAATTAAAATTGATAATATTAATGCTATAACTCCCCCTAATTTATTAGGGATTGATCGGAGAATAGCATAAGCAAATAAAAAATATCATTCAGGTTGAATATGAATAGGAGTAACTAAAGGATTAGCTGGAATAAAATTATCAGGGTCCCCTAGAATATTAGGATTTGTAAGAGTAAGAATAATTAAAATAAATAAGATAATTATAAATCCGATTAAATCTTTAAATGTAAAATAAGGATGGAAAGGAATTTTATCTAAATTTCTATTAATTCCTAAAGGATTATTTGATCCTGTTTGATGTAAAAATAATAAATGAATAATAGTTATTGTTAAAATAATAAATGGGAGTAGAAAATGGAAAGTATAGAAGCGAGTTAAAGTTGCATTATCAACAGCAAATCCACCTCAAAGTCAATTTAAAAGGGTTGTTCCTAAATATGGAATAGCTGAAAGTAAATTAGTAATTACTGTTGCTCCTCAAAAAGATATTTGTCCTCAAGGTAAAACGTATCCTATAAATGCAGTTATTATTAATAAAAGAACAATAATAATTCCAATTATTCAAGTATAAAAAAAATTGAATGATTCATAGTAAATTCCTCGACCAATGTGAATGTAAACACAGATAAAAAAAAAAGATGCTCCATTTGCATGGAGAGTTCGGATTAATCATCCATAATTTACATTTCGGCAAATATAATTTACTCTATAAAAAGCTAATTCAATATTAGCATAATAATATATGGTTAGAAATAATCCGGTAAAAATTTGTAGAATTAAACATAAACTTAATAAAGAACCAAAATTTCATCAAATAGAAATATTTGAAGGGGAGGGTAAATCAATTAAGGAATTATTAATAATTTTAATTAAAGGGTGAGATTTTCGTAAGGGTAAAAATTTATTTATCATTAGTTAAAAGATCGTAACGGCCCAAAAAAAATATTAGTAATTTTAATTACAGCAATTAAAGTAATAAATAAGTAAATAATTAGTAATATAATTAATAAAAAAGTTTGTTTATCATATAATTTAGATAAGTTAATTTTATATTCATTAAAAAATACAAAATTATCATAAAAATTATTTATTTCATTATTTTTATAAAATTCAATAAACATATAATTTTTATAATTAATTATAATAATAATGCTTAATATAAAAAAAATAAAAAAGTTAAATTTTAGTTTTATTGAAAATTTGATTATTTCGTTAGATGCTATATTTGAAACATAAATAAATAAAACAAGCAAACCTCCTATGAAAATTAAAAATAAAATATAAGAAAATCAGTATGTATTAATGTATATCCCTATTAATAATGATAATAATATTGTTTGTGATAAAATAAATAATCCTATTGCTAAAGGGTGATTAGTAAAGTATATAAAAAAAGAAATGGAGATTATAATAAAAGAAATAAATAATTTTAAAATTTCAAAGAGTAGTTTAATTAAAATAATAATTTTGGAGATTATAGATATAGAAAGTTCTTTTTCTTTGAAGTTTTTAAATAATATTATTGTTTTTAGTTTACAAGACCAATGTTTTATTTAAACTATAAAAACAAGAATGATAAAATTAGTAATTTTTATTATATTTATTTTTGGAAATATAATTTTTGTTAGAAAATATAAACATTTATTAATTGTTTTATTAAGATTAGAATTTATTGTTTTAAGAATTTATTTTTTAATAATATATTATTTTATATTATTTTCTTATGATGGTTATATATTAATAGTTTTTTTAGTATTTTCTGTTTGTGAAGGGGCTCTTGGTTTAGCAATTTTAGTTTCTATAATTCGAACTTATGGGAATGACTATTTTCAAAGTTATAATTTATTATGATAAAAATTTTTTTTTTTTTATTTTTTATAATTCCTTTATGTTTCTTAAAAAATATATTTTGATTGGTTCAGATTATAATATTTTTTTTAATATTTTTATTTATGAATGTGACTATTAGAATAATAAATTTTTGTAATTTAGGTTATATAATAGGTTGTGATATAATTTCTTTTGGTTTAATTTTATTAAGAATTTGAATTTGTTCTTTAATAATTATAGCAAGAGAAAGATTATATAAGGACAATTATTTTTATAATTTATTTTTAATTAATATTTTATTTTTATTAATTATATTATATTTGACATTTAGAATATTAAATATTTTAATATTTTATTTATTTTTTGAAGGTAGATTAATTCCTACTTTAATTTTGATTTTAGGTTGGGGATATCAACCAGAACGTATTCAAGCAGGATTATACTTATTATTTTATACTTTATTTATGTCTTTACCTTTATTGTTAGGTTTATTTTTTATTTTTAATAATATTAATACAATATTTATATATCTGTATAAATTTTATGAGAGAGATTCTTTATTTTTATATTTATCAATAATTTTAGCTTTTTTTGTTAAAATACCTATATATTTTGTTCATTTATGATTACCTAAGGCTCATGTTGAAGCTCCAATTTCTGGTTCAATAATTTTAGCAGGAATTATGTTAAAATTAGGTGGGTATGGATTATTACGAGTTATTATTATTTTTCAAAAAATAACTTTTAATTTTAGAAATTTGTGAATAGTTATTAGTTTAGTTGGAGGATTTTTTATTAGTTTAAAATGTTTTTGTCAAGTGGATATAAAATCTTTAATTGCTTATTCTTCTGTGGCACATATAGGTTTAGTGATTGGAGGTATTATAACTATAAATTATTGGGGATTTTTTGGTTCCTATGTTTTAATAATTGGTCATGGTTTATGTTCTTCTGGTTTATTTTGTTTATCTAATATAAATTATGAACGTTTAGGAAGACGAAGATTATTTATTAATAAGGGAATAATAAGATTTATACCTTCTATAAGATTATGATGATTTTTATTTTTAATTGGGAATATAGCTGCCCCTCCTTCAATGAATTTTTTAGGGGAAGTTGAGTTAATTAATGGAATAATTAGTTGATCTTGATTAACAATAATTATATTAATGTTAATTTCTTTTTTTAGAGCTGGTTATAGATTATATTTATTTTCTTATTCTCAGCATGGAGATTATTATATAGGATTATATAGATTTTATACTGGTGTTTCTCGTGAATATTTATTATTATTTTTACATTGAATACCTTTAAATTTTATTTTTTTAAGGTTTGATTATAGAATTTGATTTTAAATTTTTTTTTAACTTAAATAATTTAAATTAAAATATTGATTTGTGGATTCAAAAATATGGTTATTCATTTTAAGTCATTAAAAATACTAATTCAATTTGTTTTATTAGATTTTTTTTTTTGTTTATATTTATATTATTAAATATATTATTTATGATTTATTTTTTAATAAAAAATTTTGTTATTTTTTTAGAATGGGAGATTGTTTCTTTTAATTCTATAAATATTGTTTTTTCTATTTTACTAGATTGAATATCATTATTATTTATAATATTTGTTTCTTTGATTTCTGCTGTTGTTATTTTTTATAGAAAAAGATATATAAGAGCAGAGTTAAATTTAAGTCGATTTATTATGTTAGTATTATTTTTTGTTTTTTCTATAATATTATTAATTTTAAGACCAAATATTATTAGAATTTTTTTAGGTTGAGATGGTTTAGGGTTGGTATCCTATATTTTAGTAATTTATTATCAAAATATAAAATCTTATAATGCAGGTATATTAACAGTTCTTTCTAATCGAGTAGGTGATGTGATATTATTAATAGTTATTGCTTGAATAATAAATTTTGGGAGTTGAAATTTTATTTTTTATTTAGATTTAATAAAAAAAGATTTAAGTATACAAATTATTAGATGTTTAATTATTTTAGGGGCAATAACCAAAAGAGCTCAAATTCCATTTAGAGCTTGGTTACCAGCTGCAATAGCTGCCCCTACTCCTGTTTCAGCATTAGTACATTCTTCTACTTTAGTTACTGCCGGTGTGTATTTATTAATTCGTTTTAATAATTTATTAATAGGAACAGAATTTTTAAATATACTTTTATTAATTTCAGGTTTAACAATATTTATAGCTGGTATTTCTGCTATTTATGAATTTGATTTAAAAAAAATTATTGCTTTATCAACTTTAAGTCAATTAGGTTTAATAATAAGAATTTTAAGAATAGGATTTCAGGATTTAGCTTTTTTTCATTTATTGACTCATGCAATATTTAAAGCTTTATTATTTATATGTGCTGGGATAATAATTCATATAATGAATGATAATCAAGATATTCGTTATATAGGGGGATTGAGAGTTTATATTCCTATAACTTCTTTATGTTTTAATATTTCAAATTTAGCTTTATGTGGTATTCCTTTTTTAGCTGGGTTTTATTCAAAAGATTTAATTTTAGAAATAGTTAGAATAAGAAATTTAAATTTATTAATTTTTTATTTATATTATTTTTCGACTGGACTAACTATATTTTATACTATTCGTCTTTTAATATATTTGATATTAAATGAGTTTAATTTATTAAGAGTTTATAATTTATATGACGAAGATTATACTATATTAAAAAGAATAATATTATTATTATTGATAAGAGTAATTTCAGGAAGTTTTTTAAGTTGATTAATATTTTATTATCCTTATATAATTTTTTTGCCTTTTAATAGAAAAATAATAGTAATTTATGTTAGAATTATGGGTGGAGTTTTTGGATGATTAATTAGTTTAATAAATTTATTTTCTTTGAATAAATTTATTTTTACTTATAAATTAAGAAATTTTTTAAGATTAATATGATTTATACCTAATTTATTTACTTACGGAATTAATTTTAGGATTTTGAATTTAAGACAAAATTTAGTAAAAAATATTGATTTAGGTTGAATAGAAATATATAGAGGTCAAGGTTTATTTAATATTTTAAAAAATTATTCTATTATTTTTAATACAATAATAATAAATAATTTTAAGATTTATTTATATAGATTCATTTTATGAATATTAATAATTTTAATATTTTTATGAAAAATTATTTACTTAAATAGCTTAAATAAGAGTATAATATTGAAGATATTAGGGTGATAATTTATCTTTAGGTAATATAATTTATTATTTATAAAAATATAAAATTTTATTTTTACATTGAAAATGTAAAGTTTTATTTAAACTATATAAATATAGAAATATTAATGAAAATTAATCACTATAAATTAAGTTAGCAGCTTAATATTTTATATTTCTTTAATTGGAATTTTTTATTCAATTTTATCATTAACAGTGATATACCTCTTTTTGGTTTCAATTAATTAATTAATAAATAAGGAGTTTTTACTCTTTCTTTTAAGTCGAAATTAAATGCATATGGGATTGCTTCTTATTTAAGAAAAATTAATTAGATAATATATTTTGATTGCAATTCAAATGTTTTTTTTAAACTATTTTCCTAATAAGTTCAATTAAGTATTTTTTGATTTCATTCATGATATAGGCCAATTAGAAGTATAATAATAAAAAAATTTGTAGTTTTAAATCAAATTAATATATTAGTAAATGAAAAGGATGGGATTATAGGAAAAATTAAAGCAATTTCTACATCAAAAATTAAAAAAATTACAGTAATTAAAAAAAAATGTAAAGAAAAAGGAATTCGAGGTAAAGATTTAGGGTCGAAACCACACTCAAATGGAGAACATTTTTCTCGATCTAAATTTCTTTTTTTTGAAACTAATAAGGATAGTATAATAAGAATATTAGCAATTAAAATAAAGATTAATGATATTATAAATATAATTTTAATTATTTATATTAAAATTGATTAAACTGTTTGATTGGAAGTCAAATATACTAAATATATTATATAAATAATTAATTACCTCATCAATAAATTGAAATATATAGGAATAGTCAAATTACATCAACAAAATGTCAGTATCAGGCAGCAGCTTCAAACCCAAAATGATGAGTTCTAGAAAAATGATTACTTAAGAATCGAAAAAAACATGAGGATAAAAAAATTGTTCCAATAATTACATGAAGACCATGGAATCCTGTTGCTATAAAAAATGTTGATCCATAGATTCTATCGGAGATAGAAAATGGGGCTTCTAAATATTCATATGCTTGTAGGGTAGAAAAGTAAAATCCTAAAATAATAGTTAAAAATAAACTTTGATAAGTTTGAGATAAATTATTATTTATTAATGAATGATGAGCTCAAGTAACAGTTAAACCTGAAGTAATTAAAATGATAGTATTAAGTAAAGGAATTTGGAAGGGATTAAAAGAGATTACGTTTATAGGAGGTCATGAAATTCCTAATTCAATATTAGGAGTTAAACTTCTATGAAAAAAAGCCCAAAAAAAAGATAGAAAGAAAAAAATTTCAGAAATAATAAATAAAATTATTCCTCATCGAAGCCCTTTTGAAACTAAAATTGTATGGTTTCCTTGGAATGTGGCTTCTCGGCAAATATCACGTCATCATTGATATATGGTTAAAATAATAATAATATAACCTAATATTAATAAATTTATATTAAAATTATGGAATCATTTTACTATTCCTGTCATTAATGTTATAGTTCCAATAGCTCCTGTTAAAGGTCAGGGTCTATAGTTTACTAAATGGTATGGATGATTATGAAGATTAATTGACATTAATTAATTGGTTTCTCTAGAGTATAATGTTCTTAAAATAGTAATAACATAAGATTGAATAATTGCTACTGCTCTTTCTAATATTAATAAAATAATTTGGGTGATAAGTAAAAAAATTAAAAAATAAGTTCTTATCATATTTCTTGTGTTACTTAAAAGAGTTAATAATAAATGTCCAGCAATTATATTAGCAGTTAAACGAATTGCTAAAGTTCCTGGTCGGATAATATTTCTAATTGTTTCAATTATTACTATAAATGGCATTAAAATTGATGGGGTTCCTTGAGGAATTATATGAATAAATATATGTTTAGAATTATTAATTCATCCAAATAATATAAATCTTAATCATAAAGAAAGAGATAAAGTAAAGGAAATTGATAGATGGCTTGTTCTTGTAAAAATATAAGGGAAAAGCCCAAGAAAATTATTAAATAAAATGTAAGAAAATAATGAGATAAAAATGAATGTTGATCCTTTATTTTTATCAAAGTTTAATAAAATTTTAAATTCATTGTGTAATTTTTTAATAATATTATTTCAAAAAAAAAAATGGCGATTAGGAATTAATCAAAAAGAAAATGGAATGAATATTAATCCTAAAAATGTTCTTAATCAATTAATTGAAAAATTAAGAATATTTGTGGAAGGATCAAAAATAGAAAATAAATTATTTATCATTTTCAGTTTAATTTATTTTTTTTTTGTAATAAATTTTTATTTAATTTTAAGTTAATATTAAATGAAATATAGTAATTTAAAATATTAAATATTAAGAAAATAAATATAAAAAAAAAAAAAAAAAAAATTCAATTAATTGGTATTATTTGAGGAATAAAAGAATATTACTAAGGTAATAATTTAAGTTTGACATACTAATGTTATAAATTAACTAATTCTTTCATTAGAAGTAATTGCTAATTTACTATTAAATGGTTTAAGAGACCAATACTTGCTTTCAGTCATCTAATGATGTATAATTATTAATTCAATTAATAAAATTTTTTATTGAAATTCTTTCAATAACAATAGGTATGAAACTATGATTTGTTCCACAAATTTCTGAACATTGCCCAAAAAAAATTCCTGGTCGATTAATAAAAAAATTAGTTTGATTTAAACGACCAGGATTAGCATCTACTTTTACCCCTAAAGAGGGAATTGTTCATGAGTGGATTACATCAGTTGCTGTGATTAAAATTCGAATTTGATTATTTATAGGTAGAATAATTCGATTATCAACATCTAATAGTCGAAAATTATTTAAATTTGTAGGTTCATTAATTATATAAGAGTCAAATTCAATATTATTAAAGTCAGAATATTCGTAACTTCAATATCATTGATGGCCAATAGATTTTAAAGTAATTAAAGGGTGATTTAATTCATCGAGAAGATAAAGTAAACGTAAAGAAGGTAAAGCAATAAAAATTAAAGTAATAGCTGGTAAAATAGTTCAAATAAGTTCAATTAATTGTCCTTCTAAAAGAAATCGATTAATAAATTTATTAAAAAATAAATTTATTATTAAATATATAACTAAAATAGTAATTATCAATAAAATAATTAAAGTATGATCATGAAAAAAAATTATTTGTTCTATTAAAGGGGAAGCTCTATTTTGTAAATTTAAATTTGATCAAGTTGCCATGTTCTAAAAAAAGGAAACCCTTTATAAATGGGGTTTAAATCCATTACATATTATCTGTCATATTAGAAAATACTTATAATAGGTAGTTCATTATATGAATGTTCTTGTGGGGGGAAATTTTGGTATCATTCAATTGAAGAAGGTATATTTAAAGGAAATATAACTATTCGTGGGATTATTATTGATTCTCAAATAATTATTATTATTATGATTGTAGCAATTAATGAGATATAAGATCCTAAAGAAGAAATAATATTTCAAGATAAATAATTATCTGGGTAATCAGAGTAACGACGGGGTATACCTGCTAAACCTAAAAAATGTTGAGGGAAAAAAGTTAAATTTACACCTATAAATATAGTAATAAATTGAATTTTTAAATAATAATTATTTATGGTTAAACCTGTAAATAAGGGGTATCAATGAATAAATCCTCCAAAAATAGCGAATACAGCTCCCATAGATAGAACATAATGAAAGTGAGCTACAACATAATATGTATCATGAAGGATAATATCAATTGAAGAATTAGCTAAAATTACTCCTGTTAAACCTCCAACGGTAAATAAAAATACAAATCCTAATCTTCATAATATAGAGGGTCTAAAGTTAATTTGAGTTCCATATAAAGTTGCTAGTCAGCTAAAAATTTTAATTCCTGTAGGAACAGCAATAATTATAGTTGCTGAAGTAAAGTAAGCTCGAGTATCAATATCTATTCCTACTGTAAATATATGATGGGCTCAAACAATAAATCCTAATAAACCAATTGCTATTATTGCATAAATTATTCCTAAAGAACCAAATGTTTCTTTTTTCCCTCTTTCTTGAGAAATTATATGTGAAATTATTCCAAATCCTGGTAAAATTAAAATATAAACTTCTGGGTGACCAAAAAATCAAAATAGATGTTGGTAAAGAATAGGATCTCCTCCTCCTGCTGGATCAAAAAAGGATGTATTTAAATTTCGATCAGTTAATAGTATAGTAATTGCTCCGGCAAGAACAGGTAAAGAAAGAAGAAGAAGTAATGCTGTGATTCCTACGGCTCATACAAATAAAGGTATTTGGTCAAAAGATATATTGTTAATTCGTATATTAATAATAGTGGTAATAAAATTAATTGCTCCTAAAATTGAAGAAATACCAGCGAGATGTAATGAAAAAATAGCTAAATCAACTGAAGATCCTCTATGAGCAATATTTGATGAAAGTGGGGGGTAAACTGTTCATCCTGTTCCTGCTCCATTTTCGACAATTCTTCTAGAAATAAGGAGAATTAAAGAAGGAGGTAAAAGTCAAAAGCTTATATTATTTATACGGGGGAAAGCTATATCGGGGGCTCCTAGTATTAAAGGTACTAATCAATTGCCAAATCCTCCAATTATGATAGGTATAACTATAAAAAAAATTATAATAAAAGCATGAGCTGTAACAATAGTATTATAAATTTGATCATCTCCAATTAAAGATCCTGGGTTTCCTAATTCAGTTCGAATAAGAAGACTTAAGGAAGTTCCTACTAGTCCTGATCAAATTCCAAAGATAAAATATAAAGTTCCGATATCTTTATGATTAGTAGAGTAAAGTCATTTTCGCTAATAAAATGGCTGAGGTTTACAATAGGCGATAAATTGTAAATTTATTAACGAGATAATTCTCTTTTATTAGCCTTATATTCATTTATGATATAAAATTGCAAATTTTAAGGTGTAAAATTACTAAGGCTTAAAGAATTTACTTTATTTACAATTTTGAAGATTATTAGTTTTATTAACTTAAAACCTTAAAAAAATAAAAAAGTATTAAAAATTAAACCTCTTAAAGAAATTAAAGAAAAAAAGTTAATAATTAAAAAATAAATATTTTTAATTTTAATTTTAAATCATTTTAATTTAAAAAAATTTAATAATAAAGAGAGATAAATAATACGAATATAAAAAAATAGTATAATAAGGCTAGTTAAAATAAACATAAAAGATAATATATATATATTATTTTGAATTAAAAAATTAATAATAATTCATTTAGGGAAAAACCCTAAAAATGGAGGTAATCCTCCCAAGGAAAATAAATTAATAAATAAGGAAATTTTAATAAATGAATTTAAATTTAAATTTAAAATTTGATTGATATAAAAAATATTTAATATATAAAATAAGGAACATAAAATTAAATTTATAAATGAGTATAATAAAAAATATATTAATCAAATATTTTCTCTAATTATTAGACTAGCTATTAATCATCCTAAATTATTAATTGAAGAGAAAGCCAATAATTTTCGAATTGAAGTTTGATTGAATCCTCTAATAGCTCCAATAGAAATATTTAAAATTATAATAATTATAATGAAAAAATTGTTTATATAATAAGACAATAAAATTATGGGGGTAATTTTTTGTCATGTTATAATAATAAAACAATTTATTCAACTTAAACCTTCTATAATATTAGGGAATCAAAAAAAAAAGGGGGCAGAGCCTATTTTTATTAATAAAGAAGAATTAATTATAATAGAAATAAAATTATTTATTTCGAAATTTTTAAATAAAATTATTTTTATTAAAATAGAAAATAAGAAATTAATAGAAGCGATTGATTGGGTTAAAAAATATTTTAATGATGCTTCTGTTGAAAGTAGGTTTTTGGGGGACGAAATTAGGGGGATAAATCTTAATAGATTAATTTCTAAACCAATTCAACATCCCAATCAAGAATTTGATGAAATTGAAATTAAAGTTCTAAAAAATACAATAAATAAAAAAAATATTTTATTAGAGTTTAATGTAAATAAAATTTAAAATAAATAAATATAATTATAATAGAAATTCAAGTTCATTAAGTATATTTTAGTGTAGGAGGCACAATAATTTTTGATATTATTAGATTTAGTTTAATTCTAAAAAATATAATAAAGGTAAAAATTTACATAATTTATTCTATCAGAATAATCCTTTTTATCAGGCACTTTATTAAGAAAAAGGAAATCTCTATATTTGAGGTATGAACCCAAAAGCTTAACTTAGCTTATTCTTAA